TTTTCTATTTGTACCGTATTTTTTTGTTTATTTTTTATTCAACCATTTTGCCTGTCCTTACAGGACCAAAAGCAATTTAGAATTTTTCCTGAATAGTTTCATTTTTCAATTAGCCAACCAGTTTCTTTTACCAAGTCCAACGTTAGCCAGATTAATCAACATTTATCTGTTTCGATGCAACAATAAGATCGTATTTTTAACAAGTAGTTTTGTTGGTTGGCTAATTGGTCAAATTTGTTTCCTTTTATTTATGAAAAGATTATTCGCCTGGATACGGAAATCTATTTTCAGGAGATCTAAGAAGGACCTTGTGTCAAAATTGAATAAGTACATTACTAAGTACCTTGGGGCAGAATTTCAGTCGCTTTTGGCCCAATTTCAATACCGTGTGTCAGAATTGAATAAGTACATTAAGGCAAAATTAAATAAGTACAATAATAAGATTTATGAGTACCTTCTTAAATCCTTGGGATCAGAAATTGAAGCACTTGCGGCAAACTATCGGTGGCTTGTAGCCGAATTTCAGTACTTGCTGTTCGTAGACTTGATGAGAAACATGGGTCGGGTCTTTAATATTGTCTTATATATTATCTTTCTCAGCTTTTTAAGTCGAATGCCGATATCCAGTTTGACTTTTCAAATGAACCATTTAAATAAACTGAACCGAGTACCAGTACTGAGAGACCAAGAGATAGAAACACAAAGACAACTAGCTTACACTCCCGAAGAGGAGGAGGAGGAGGAGGAGGATCAACAAAAACAGGAGGGATTCAAGCTAGATTTTCCTTTCAGGTGGTGCGCATTGGATCGGGATGCAGAGCCAGATCAAGAATGCCACGAACCGTTTGAAAGAGATCTTGCGATCCTTTATTTCGATTCTAACCGATGGAATCGTCCATTACGATACCTAGGCAATGAGCACTTTCCGGGGGGGGCGGTAAGACAGGAAGCCTCACAATATTTTTTTGATACATGCCGAAGTGATGGAAAAGAAAGAATAGCTTTTACATATCCTCCTAGTTTTTCTATTTTGAAGGAAATGATGAAAAGGAAGAGACCTTCGTCCATAGTAGAAACACCCTCCTTTGATGAACTAGACAAAGATTGGGTTGATAAGAACAAACAAAAAAAAAACAACTTAAATAATGAGTTTAGAAAGAGAATTGAGGCTCTAGACACGGGATTTCTTTTCAAAGATATACTCGAAAAAAGGACTAGGGTTTGTACTGATAAAACTAAAAAAACCTGCCTACCAACAAAGTATGATCCTTTTTTGAATGGGCCCGGTCGTGGAAGCATTAAAAGATTGAATAATAGTTGTGAAAGACGCGAAGTTGAAACTTATCTACCTACTAGTGAAAGCGAAATGAATGCACTGCTTAAAGGTAAGAAAACGAAGGGGGATGTAATCCGTATAATTCGTAAAGAGCAATCTTATAAAATAAGAACCAATGAAATTCGTCAATTGATATTTGGTAAAAGAAAAAAGAGTGATGAAATTCGTAAACTTATATCTGGTAAAATAAAAGCAATTCGTCAATTTATATTTCGTAAAAGAAAAAACAATGCAATTCGTAAATCTCGTGGAAGAAAAAATAATGCAACTTTAAAATCTCGTAAAAGAAAAAACATTGATAAAATTCGTAAACTTATATCTGGTAAAGGAAAAAACATTGATGAAATTCGTAAACTTATATCTGGTAAAATAAAAGCAATTCGTAAATCTCCTCAGATTGGAAATTCTCAATCTAAAATGGTCCAAAGCCTTGTTCTAAATCGAATTTATGAGACCCTTATTTCAGGTTTCCTTTACGATTCCCCAAACTATGGACAGGGACTGTTAGCGATACTTAAAAGAAAAACACAAAAACTACGAGCTGAAAAAAAATTATATTATAATCCTTTGGAAAAATTGTTTTCTAATCCTGTGAAAAAGGGGTTGGAAAGAATTCATCGGAAACAGTTAAAAAACAAAAGGATAGCTACTAAAAACAAATATTATCGGGGAAAAGATCTTTTTCACCGAGAAATCTTTCACACAGTCCCTCGTTGGATATACAAATTATTCACCGACATAGAGCAAAATGCGGAAGAACACAGTGACAAGCAGCGGGACGAGTATGAGGTGAAATCAGAAAAATATAAACAAGAGCTTTTTTTTATTCCGAAGATTAGCCAAGATACTCAAGACAAGAAGACGTATATTGAGGAGACTAATACTCAAGACAAGAAGACGGATATTGAGGAGACTAATACTCAAGACAAGAAGACGGATATTGAGGAGACTAATACTCAAGACAAGAAGACGGAGACTAATACTCAAGACAAGAAGACGGATATTGAGGAGACTAATACTCAAGACAAGAAGACGGAGACTAATACTCAAGACAAGAAGACGGATATTGAGGAGACTAATACTCAAGACAAGAAGACGGAGACTAATACTCAAGACAAGAAGACGGATATTGAGGAGACTAATACTCAAGACAAGAAGACGGAGACTAATACTCAAGACAAGAAGACGGATATTGAGGAGATTGCTGATGCAATGAATACTCGTGCCTTTGCGCAAGAGGACCTTTATACCTACCTGTATCTGCCGAGAGGGTTTCAGCTAGGGGTAATCAAAGGTTCTCTGCGCTACCAAAGGCGTAAAACGTTTGTTGGAAGAAAGATTGAAAGCAAGCCGCGTTCCCCTCTTTTTTTCCGCTTCGTAAAAAGTAGATGGTCTATTTATTTCGGGTTCATGAACCCGAAGGTCCTTGTTTTGAAAATCAAAAATTTGATGCATAGGTTGGGGTTTGGAAGCAAAAGAATCAAAAATTTGATGCATAGGTTGGGGTTTGTAAGCAAAAGAATCAAAAATTTGATGCATGGGTTGGTGTTTGTAAGCAAAAGAATCAAAAATTTGATGCATAGGTTGGGGTTTGTAAGCAAAAGAGGCAAAAAATTGATGCATAGGTTGGGGTTTGTAAGCAAAAGAAGCAAAAAGAGGGGGGGCCTTTTCACTCTTAACGAACGTAACAAAGAACAAACAAAAAAAAAAAGGAAAGAAAGGAAAGCCAGGAAAGAAAGGAAAGCCAGGAAAGAAAGGAAAGCTGGGAAAGCCGGGAAAGCCAGAAAAGAAAGGAAAGAAAGGAAAGCCAGGAAAGAAAGGAAAGCTAGGAAAGCCGGGAAAGCCTGGAAAGAAAGGAAAGAAACGAAAGAAAAGCAACCAGACGCCATATTCAAATTAGCGCACGAGAAACGCCCAGAAACAAGTGGCATCGAAAAACATTTGGCACAGTGGGCGGCATCGGAAGAATGGGATGATATAGTCGAGTGTGCGCCTGCAATAAGAGCTTGTATAGTACTTTGTCACTCATTTTTTAGAAAATTTCTTTCATTGCCTTTATTGATAATAGCTAAAACTATGGGCCGTTTCTTATTATTGCAACGGAACGAGTGGTCTGAGGATTTGGCGGACTGGAAGAAAGAGAGTCATGCTGTATGCGCCTACGACGGTGGTACTGTATACCACAGATGGCTTCCGGAGAATTGGGTCGAAGACGGTCTTCAGGTCAAAATTACATCTCCTTTTTATTTGCAACCTTTTCGCACAGAGGATGATAGAAATCTGGAAAATCCCGAGACTGTTTTTCTAAGGGCTTTCTGGGGAGTATCTGACTATCCTATGGGTGACGCCCTGCCCGACCCTTCCTTTGAGACTTTTTGGATGCCCATTTTAATGCCCATTTTCCAAGAACTAAATGATATACGTGAAAAATTATTGAGAATAAAAAAAATGAAAAAGACCGATTTTTTAGTTATAAGAAAATTTCTCAAGAAGTTCAAGAAAACAATCAAACCACCAATTGTTCGAGTTCTAAAAGGCTTAAAAGAAAGCATAAAATGGCTTATCAAAACGGTTCTAGTTCTAAAAAGCCAAATAGAAGAACTTGTCAAAAAAATAAAAGAAACTATAAAAGAAAATCGAATATTGAGAGGAGTATATGAATCGAGTGAAACTAAAAAAGAAAAAGATTCTATAATCAGCAATGAGATAATTGATGAAGATGAATCAGTTAGTCAAATTCCATCTACAGCTTTGACAAATTCAGAAGAATTAGAAGCAAAAATACTAGAAGAAAAACGAAAAAATGTGATTAATAGAATAAGCACAACCAAAAATCAATTAGAAATAATTACAAAAGAAAAAAAAAATGGAGAATCACCAAAAAATATTTGGACAATTCTAAAAAGAAGAAATGTTCGATTAATAAGTAAATTGCATTATTTTCAAAAATTGTTCATTGAAAAAATATACAATATATACCTAGATATCTTTCTATGGATCATTAATATTTGTAGAATCCCCCAAAAAAATTTTGATAAAGACATTTACAATCCTGAAACAAATGAAAAAAGAATTGCCTTTAGGAGGGCGTCACCTCCTTTTCTTAAAATTTTTTCTTCCTTACCAGATTTATCTTCCCTGTCACAAGCATATGTATTTTACAAATTATCACAAACCCAAGTTAGTGATAAGTTAAGATCTGTTCTTCAATATCGCGGAACATCTTTTTTTGTTAAGACTGCAATAAAGGATTCTTTTGAAAGACAAGGAATATTTCATTCCGAATTAAAGCATAAGAAACTTCGCAATTTTGGAACGAATCCATGGAAAAACTGGTTAAGAGGTCATTATCAATACAATTTATCTCAGATTAGATGGTCTCTATTAATCCCACAAAAATGGCGAAATGCAGTCAACCAACGCCATACGCCTCAAAATAAAGATTTAAATAAAGGAGATTCATATGAAAAAGACCAATTACTTCATTACAAAAAACAAAATGATTCTGAAGTATATTCATTAACAAATCAAAAAAATAAGTTGGAAAAAAACTATAGATATGATCTTTTAGCATATAAATTCATTTGTCCTGAAACTAAGAAGGACTCCTATATTTATAAATTGCCATTACAAGTAAATAAGAAAGAAGAGATCTCTTATAATTACACCACACAGAAAGACAAATTATTTGATATAAATATACCCGAGGAGATTTTTATCAAACATTATCTAGACAAGAATTATCTCAAGAGCTTTATAAATAGAAAATCTTTAGATTTTGATTGTAAGATTCTCAAATTTGAGGCTGAGGCTTGGATGAAGATCGATCCTAACCATAATACAAATACGAAGGTTGGGACTAATAATTCTCAAATAATTGAGAATAGAGGTCTTATTTATATTTCTGCTTCGGATCCAGAAATCCAAGAGCTCAATCACAAAAAACAAAAAAAAAGCTTTTTTGATTGGAAAAAACACAAAAAAAGCTTTTTTGATTGGATGGGAATGAATGAAGAAATCTTCACTAATACTAAAGCCACTGAGAAAGATTGGTTCGTCCGAGAAGTTATGCTACCTCTGGAGACATATAAAATGAACCCGTGGGTTAGACCAATCAAATTACTTCTTTCAAATTTCAACGGAAAAGAAATTGTTAGTGAAGAAGAAGAACTTGTTAGTAAAGCAAAAGGAACTGTTAGTAAAGCAAAAGGAACTGTTAGGAAAGAAGAAGAAAATGTTAGGAAAGCAAAAGGAACTGTTAGTAAAGCAAAAGAACTTGTTAGGAAAGCAAACGAAATTGTTAGGGAAGAAAAAGAACTTGTTAGGAAAGGAAAAGAAATTGTTAGGAAAGGAAAAGAAATTGTTAGGAAAGCAAACGAAATTGGTAGGGAAGAAAAAGAACTTGTTAGGAAAGGAAAAGAAATTGTTAGGAAAGGAAAAGAAATTGTTAAAGAAAATGTTAGGACAGGAAAAGAAAATGTTAGTCAAGACGAAGAAAATGTTAGTCAAGACGAAGAAAATGTTAGTCAAGACGAAGAAAATGTTAGTAAAAACTTCGAAGAAGTTATTACAGAACGTTATGAAAAACGGCTCATGAAAAAAGAAAAACAATACCGGAGTCGCCCGGTGACGAAGAGAGTCAATTTCACTGCCCAGCAGCTCAAGTATGCGAATTACGAGATGGACTTTCCGAAGTTTTCGGTGATGAAGAGCTCTCTCAAGTTCTATTCTCTGTGGAAAAACATGAGAAGACTGGAAAAAAAAAACACACTGTGTGTGCTCTATTGTGCACTGGGCAATCTGATGCCGATAAACCTAGTAGCCGCGCCCTCGGACAGTGTGGCTTTGCACGACTGGTGGCTCGAGGGGGTAATTCGCTTCAACCCCCACTTCAACCTGTCTATAACAAATCAGGAAGAATTTATTATGTATCAAGCCATAGGTATTTCATTGGTTCATAAGAGTAAGCAACAAACTAATCAAAGATACGGAAACCAAAAATCTGTTGATAAGGATAATTTTGATTTGCTTGTTCCTGAAATGATTTTATCGTCTAGACGTCGTAGAGAATTGAGAATTCTCAATTCTTTAAATTTCCATTTTATGAATGGTAAGGAGAACAACATAAAAAGCTGGGGTCAATGGAAAAGTAAACACCTTGATAGAGATAAAAATGAATTAATTAAACTAAAGCTTTTTCTTTGGCCTAATTATCGATTAGAAGATTTAGCTTGTATGAATCGCTATTGGTTTGATACCAATAATGGCAGCCGTTTCAGTATGTTAAGGATATATATGTATCCACGATTAAAAATTCGGTCATGGTACATTTTTCCTATATAGTCTGTACCATATATGTTATATGCAAGCAACCAGATGCACATATGCCCTGTCTTACATCATAGGATACTGCGATACTAAGTGAATGACATATTAATTAGATCTAGAAAGAAATCAACAGAATCTTCCTACTAAAAAACTATTCGCTTTTGTGAGTGTAAAAATGTACCATCCTGTTGAATCACTATCCGAATCAAATTCAAAATTGCTTAATTGATAAAATCAGTAATAATAATGCCAGAAATTCCGATTATTGTGTATACTACACTCAAATTTCTGGCATTATTATTATTACTGATCGATAAAATTCATATCTGTATGTAAAAAGGGGAGGGAAAAATTCTTTTATGGTAAAAAATTCATTCATTTCAATTATTTCGCAAGAGGAAAACAAAGAAAACAGAGGGTCTGTTGAATTTCAAGTAGTCAGTTTCACCAATAAGATACAGAGACTTACTTCACATTTGCAATTGCACAAAAAAGACTATTTATCTCAGAGGGGTCTGCTTAAAATTCTGGGAAAACGTCAACGACTGCTGGCTTATTTGTCAAAAAAAACTAGAGTACATTATAAAGAACTCAAAGAATTAATGGACCAGTTGGAGGAAAAAAAAACTAGAGTACATTATAAAGAATTCAAAGAATTAATCGACCAGTTGGAGAAAAAAACTCGTTAATTTGAAGAGTCATTTTGAATTTGATTCGCTTAAATTTTGATGAACTTCTTTTCGCTTTCAGCAATTCATGGAAGAATGAATCAGGAAAAAACCTATGACTGTACCAGCTACAAGAAAAGACCTCATGATAGTCAATATGGGACCTCA